TGATATGAACCTATACCTAAAGCTAACATCATGTAACCTAATTGAGACATTGTAGAATAAGCTAAACCTTTTTTAAGATCTTTTTGAGCAAGAGCTATAGTAGCTCCTAATAAAGCGGTTATTGCTCCAATCCAAGAAATAATATTCATTATATAAGGTAGAGCTTGAAAGAGAGGAAATGATCGAGCTATTAAAAAAATACCAGCAGCTACCATAGTTGCAGCGTGTATTAAAGCAGAAATTGGAGTTGGTCCTTCCATAGCATCTGGTAACCATACATGCAGCGGAAATTGAGCAGATTTTGCAGTTGGCCCTAGAAATAAAAAAAGGGCACATAAACTAGCAAAATATAAATTAACTTCATTGTTAATAAGTAATTCATTGAATCGTTTGAATAAAGTTTCAAATTCAAAACTGCCAGTTATCCAATAAAAACCCGAAATACCTAATAATAATCCAAAATCTCCTATACGGTTTGTTATAAAAGCTTTTTGACAAGCATTAGCTGCACTAGGTCTCGTAAACCAAAAACCTATTAATAAATAAGAACACATTCCGACTAATTCCCAAAAAATATAGATTTGGATTAAATTAGGACTAAGTACTAAACCTAACATTGAAGCCGTAAATAAACTTAAATATGCAAAAAATCTTACATATCCTTGATCATGGGACATATAACTATCACTATAGATCATAACAAGAACTCCTACAGTAGTAATTAAGACTAACATGATAGAAGTGGGGGGATCAATTAAAAACCCTATTTTAAAATCAATCTGTTTATCAAAAATCCAAGACCATAGATATTGATGAATAGTATTATTAATAAATTGTTGCCATGGAATAGTAAAGGAAAAAATCATAGCTATAAATAATACTACTATACTGAGAATAGCCCATATATCACGAAGACTTTTCGTTGATTTTGGAAAAAAAAGCAAATTTGATCCTATTAAAATAGAAGTCAAAAATGGAAGAAAAGGTATAATCCAAATAAATTGATATATAAATTCCATAAATAAATTTTTTATATAATAAAAAATCTTATTTTTTTTTAATTTCTAGTTTATAATTAACTAGATTGAAAAAAAAATAGACTTAAAAACAAAGAAAAAGTTTAGGATTTTTATCCTACCTATCAAAAATATTAATTAGAATTACTTTACAGATTAAAAAAAATAAATTATTAAACAAAATAAATTAAAAAAAAGAAATTATTTATTATTATTAAAGTAATAAGATATTATATATAGTTTCTAAACTAAGAGATAGATTTTTAATAATATTAAAAATTTCTTTTATAAACGTTTTACAAAAATTAAAATAATTAAAATGAATTATTTTATTTATTAAATTTAATTAATTTGTCTTTTTTTTAATTTATAATAATTTTTTTCTCATTTACTTATTTACAATAAATCTCATAATGAATATGTATGCCATCATTGAAACCGGAGGTGAACAGCTCCGAGTAGAACCAGGAAGATTTTATGATATTCGTCATTTTGCCCCATTAAGAACAAAAAGCTTAAGTTCTAATACTAAAATATTAATTTATCGGGTATTAATGATTCGTGATGAAACTACTATTAATATTGGACAACCCTGGTTAAAAAATGCAATAGTAAAAGGAAGAATTTTACATTCACATCTTGAAAATAAAATTACTGTTTATAAAATGAATTCGAAAAAAAAGACACGACGTAAATTTGGACATAGACAAATTTCAGCTCGATTTGTTGTAGATTCTATTTGTTTAGACGGAAAAGAATTGTATAAATAAATAAATATAAAAATTTTTTGGGAATAAGAAGTTAGATATAAATGAAAAAAAAAGTTAAAAATCTACAATTAAAAGGAGTTTTTATTTATGGCAGTTCCAAAAAAACGTACTTCTAAGTCAAAAAAAAAAATTCGTGAAACTATATGGAAAGAAAAAGCAAATCAAGCTAGATTAAAGGCTTTTTCATTAGCTCAATCTATTTTAACAGGTCGTTCAAAAAGCTTTTATTACATAACAAATGAAGAAAATTCTAAGCTCTCTCAATAAGATCCTATAAAAATTTTAATAAATAGAGATTGATTATATAAGTACAAAAGTATATCCTTCAAGACAAAACTTGTAATAAATTTTTTTTTAAAAGTAACTACTTTAACATAAAATTAAATTTTGTTATAAAAAGAACTAAAAACATTTAATAAAAATATATTTAATAAAAAATAGATAGTTTCATTTAGTTAAAAATAAATGAAACTATCTTGAATATTAAAATAAAAAATTTACAAATTTTGTAATTTTTTTTTGGAGCAGCGGGATTTGAACCCACGATCTCCATCACCCCAAGATGGTACGTTACCAAACTACGCTATGCTCCATTAATTTTGTCTTAAAGTTAGTTTAAAATAATTTATATATTGTTTTATTTTATAAAAAAGATTGACCTTTTAATATAAATTATGTTATATTTATTTTTAATAAGCCGCCATGGTGAAATTGGTAGACACGCTGCTCTTAGGAAGCAGTGCTAACGCATCTCGGTTCGAGTCCGAGTGGCGGTATTTAAATAAAAATCTATTAAATAAAAATATAATATATTTTATAATTTAAATAATTTATTAAAAGTTAAAAAATTAAATTAACTTCAAATAGTTAAATGAAAAATATTTTTATATCGTTTAACTATTTGAAATAAATTTAATTAATAAAAAAAATTTATTACAATAAAGTTTTCATGAGATTAAATATTATTTTTTTATCTAAATTTAAAAAATGAATTTAGATAAAAGAAAATTTACTTTACTGCTCCATAAAGATAAAACTGAGTTGGGATAAATACCAATACCTATAACGGGAAAAATTAGACAAATTAAAATAAAAATTTCGCGTGGTCCTGCATCTATCTCAGAAAAAATTAAAAATTTAGAAAATTTATATCCATAAAACATTTGACGTAGCATAGATAATAAATAAATAGGAGTTAATATTATTCCAATCGCTTCTATTATTGTAATAAGTATCTTGAAACTAAAAGAATATTTGTGACTAATAATTATCCCTAAAAAAATTAAAAACTCTGCTAAAAAACCACTCATTCCAGGTAATGCTAATGATGCCATTGAAAAACTACTAAACATAGTAAATATTTTGGGCATATAAATAGCTGTTCCTCCCATCTGCTCAAGAAAAAGAGTCCGTGTTCTGTCATAACTTATTCCAGCTAAGAAAAAAAGTGCAGCACCAATTAAGCCGTGAGAAATCATTTGTAAAATAGCTCCATTAAGACCTAGATCTGTCATAGAACCAATACCAATAAGTACAAAACCCATATGTGAGATTGAAGAATAAGCAATTCTTCGTTTTAAATTACGTTGACTGAAAGAAGTAAGTGCTGCATAAACAATTTGAATTGCTCCTATTATTATGATCCATGGTGCAAAAATAGAATGAGCATGAGGTAATAATTCCATATTAATTCGAATTATTCCATATCCTCCCATTTTTAAAAGTATTCCGGCTAAAAGCATACATGTGCTATAATGTGCTTCTCCATGAGTATCTGGTAACCAAGTATGCAAAGGAAATATTGGTAATTTAACGGCATAGGCAATAAAAAATCCTAAATACAATATTATTTCTAATTCTATAGGATATGATTTATTAGATAAATTTTGTAAATCCAATGTTAATTGATTAGTACCATAAAATCCCATACTTAAAGCTCCCATTAAAATAAAAATGGAACCGCCAGCTGTATATAAAATAAATTTTATAGCAGCATATAATCGTCTTTTTCCTCCCCATATACATAAAAGTAAATAAACTGGAATTAATTCTAATTCCCACATAAAAAAAAAGAGTAAAATATCTTGAGAAGCAAATAATCCTACTTGACCACTATACATTGCGAGCATTAAAAAATAAAATAATCGTGGATTTCTGGTAATAGGCCAAGCAGCTAGGGTAGCTAAAGTAGTAATAAAACCTGTTAATAAAATAAGTCCAATTGAAAGACCATCAATTCCTACTCTCCAATGAAAATCAAGAAAATTAATCCAACTATAATCTTCTTTTAATTGAATAAATGGATTATCAGATTTGAAATGATAACAAAATACATAAGTGATTGAAAGAAATTCTACTAAACAAACACCTAAGGTGTACCATCGAATAATATTATTTCCTTTGGTGGGAAATAATGGAATTAAAGAACCTGCAGATACAGGTAGAAGAACGAGTATAGTTAGCCAAGGAAAATTGCTCATGATAAAAATAAAAAAACTTTAAATAAAAAAACCCATACTCAAAAATTTGAGTATGGGTAAAAAAAGATTTAAATTTTTTTTTTAATTTTTTTGCTTAATATGATAGGCCCATACTTCGAGTAGTTTCGGCTCCTAAATAAACACGTACACTTGAAAAATCTGTTGGACAAGCAGATTCACATCGTTTACAACCAACACAATCTTCTGTTCTAGGAGCAGAAGCAATTTGATTAGCTTTACATCCATCCCAAGGTACCATTTCTGATACATCCGTAGGACACGCTCTTACACATTGGGTACAACCAATACATGTATCATAAATTTTTACTGAATGTGCCATTAATTTTCTAAACTCCAATATATTGTTAAAAGCCTTAAATTTAGTAAAGTTATAATATAATATATTATATAAAAATTTTTTTTTTTATCAAAAAAAAATTAATATTAGTTAAAAAAATGTAGCCATTTTTTAATAACTAAGTAAGTTAATTACCATTTTAATAAATTAAATTGATCAATACGAGTTGAATTTTTATTACGATAAATAGCTAAAACAATAGCTAATCCAATAGCAGCTTCGGCGGCTGCAATGGCTATAATAAACATAACAAAAATTTCACCTTTTGTTTCTTGAGTATCAAAAGAATTGGAAAAAGTAATAAGATTTATATTAACAGCATTAAAAATTAATTCTATACACATAAGTGCTCGAACCATATTCCGACTTGTTATTAATCCAAAGATACCAATACAAAATAGATAAGCACCTAAATTAAGTACATGTTCAAGCATTAAAGAATCTCCTTATGAACTAAAAAAATATCAAAAAACTCTAGGATTTTTTTCTATTTGTAATTTTTTCTTTTCTTCCGTTCTAATCAAATTTTCTCGACGGGCTATAAAAATTGCGCCTATTAAAGCAACCAGAAGAAGTATAGAAAGAAGTTCAAATGGCAATAAAAATTGGGTCAATAAGAGATAGCCAATACGTTGAACATTTTTTGTAAAATCAATTTCTAATAAAGTTTTTGATTCTGTTATTAAAGTAATATTAAACCATGGTGTATTTGAAATTATAGTAACTAATAATGAAAACAGAATCAAACAAATTAAAAAGGTAAATTTATCACCTATAGTCCAAGAGGGCCAAATTTTTAAAGAATGTGGTTTATTAATTAACATTACAGCAAATACGATTAAAACATTTACAGCCCCTACATAAATTAAAATTTGTGCGGCAGCTACAAAATCAGCATTTAATGCAAAATATAAGAGAGATATACAAAAGAAAACTAGTCCTAAAAAAAACGCTGAATAAACTATATTATTAGGTAGTACTACTCCTAAACTTCCGAATATTACACCTATTTCTAAAAGAAAAAAAATAGTTTTATGGAGTGGCTCAGATAATTCAATTATATTCACAATAAATTCAAATCCTTTTTCTATTGTTCTGATTTACTAACTCAAAAAATAATATATATAAATATATTTACATATAAACAAAGTTTTTTTTTTTAATTTAATCCAAAAAATTTGTAATATTTTTTAAATTTGAATAACTTTCTCTATTTCCTTCAAATAAATAATTTAAATTTGAAATAGTTTGAATCGTGGAATTTTCGATTACGGAAATAGGTAATCGTCCTAAAGCAATTTGATCATAATTTAAATCATGACGATCATAAATTGAAAGTTCATATTCTTCAGTCATGGATAAGCAATTTGTCGGACAATATTCAACACAATTTCCGCAGAATATACAAACTCCAAAATCAATACTATAATTTTTCAATTGTTTTTTCTTCACCTCTTTTTTCAATTCCCAATCAACAACAGGTAAATTGATTGGACATACACGAACACATACTTCGCAGGCAATACACTTATCAAACTCGAAATGGATACGTCCACGAAAGCGTTCTGATGGAATTAATTTTTCATAAGGGTATTGAATAGTTATTGGTAAACGATTCATATGGTCTAAAGTTACTATAAAACCTTGACCAATATACCGTGTTGCTTGTATTGCTTGTTCACTATAGTTTTGAAGCCTATTTAACATAGTAAACATATTATTAGATATCCTTTAAACATATATATTTTTTTATTTTATGTCTTTTCAAAGATTAAATAATTTTATAGAGTAAAATATTTATAATAAAAGAACTTGAAAAGAAGCTGTTAATAATAAATTACCTAGTGCAATAGGTAAAAGGAATTTCCACCCTAGATCCAATAATTGATCCATTCTTACTCTAGGTAATGTCCATCTTGTCATAATAGAAACGAATAAAAATAAATAGGCTTTAATTAACACAATAGTAATTCCTATTATTACGTTAATGATCTGACTAGTTCCAATATTAAAATTCCATTCTAAATAATTAGAATTTGATATGAATGGAATAGAAAAATGCCATCCACCTAAATAAAGAATTGTTATAAATAATGAAGAAACTAATAGATTTAAATAAGAAGCAACATAAAATAATCCAAACTTTATACCTGAATATTCTGTTTGATAACCTGCAACTAATTCTTCTTCTGCTTCTGGTAAATCAAAAGGTAATCTTTCACATTCTGCTAGAGAAGCAATAAAAAAAGCTAAAAAACCAATAGGTTGACGCCATAAATTCCACCCCCAAAACCCATATTTTGACTGTCCTTCGACGATATCAACGGTACTTAAACTATTAGATAATTATAGTCGATTTGACATTACTGTTAATATCTCTATTTCAAAACCGTACATGAAACTTTAGCGTCATACGGCTCCCCAATGGTTATGTTAATCAAAACCTCATAATTTTTATTATAAAAAAAATTTATTAATTTAGTCACTGAGATTCTGTTTGCTATAATAATAAATGCTTTGGAATCTATCTCAGCCTTTACAAACTATTGTTAGTACTAACTCTAATTATTTCTACTATATTCTAAATGAGAATTGTAAAAGGATTACTTCGTTCCTAATAGTCATTTCCTTTTAATAAATAGGGCTATACTTCAGATTGATTTTATAAGGAAATACTTTTTACCCATTTCTACTAATGCTAAATCCTTATTGTATTTTAATAAATTTTGGTTATCTATAAAATTATTTTATACTAATCTGTTATGTATTTTTGTGTTTCTAACCATTTATTTTTGCTCGATTATGTATACAATAAAAATATAATAATAAATTTTTCATATATTTTATCTTTTGCTCCCGCTATCAGGTCCCAATAACTAATCTGAACCTGGGGTACATTTTTTAATTGTTTTGCATGCTTTCACCCTTGTATATAGAGGATGGGATTAAATTTTATAACTGCAAATTGAAAAGCTGTTTTATTTGACCCATATGACAATCTAGTTTTTTTAGTTAAAATAAGAAAAAAACTTATTTACTAAAATTGAATTTGAAAAATTATTTTAACGAATCACACGTAGAGATATAGATAACACACATAAAGCTAAAGGAATTTCATAGCTAATAGATTGAGCTGCTGCTCGAAGACCACCTAAAAAAGAATATTTATTATTAGATCCATATCCTGCCATAAGAAGTCCCAGGGGGGCAATACTACAAATGGCGATCCAAAAAAAAACACCTATATTAAGATCAGCTAAAATAATATTATGACCAAAAGGAATTACTAAATAACTTGAAAATGCTGGTATAACAACTATTGCCGGCCCAATATTAAATAATAAAATATCTCCTTTAGATGGAATAATATCTTCTTTTAATAATAATTTAAAACCATCTGCTAAAGCTTGAATTATTCCTAAAGGACCAGCATATTCAGGTCCAATACGTTGTTGTATTCCTGCAGATATTTTTCTCTCTAGCCATACTAAAACTAATACACCTATTGTAATTGCTAACAAAAGAATAAGAATTGAAAAAATAACCCATATTAAATTAAAAAATTCTTTAGATAAACTTAACGAATAAAAAAAATTAATAACTTGTTCTTTAAGATTGGTGGTAAAAACCATGTTAACGATCAACCTCTCCCATAATAATATCTATACTACCTAATATTGTCATAATATCTGCTAATTTCATTCCTTTTACTAATTGAGGAAGAATTTGTAAATTAATAAAACCGGGTGGACGAATTTTCCATCTCCAGGGAAAAACACTATCATCTCCTATTAAAAAAATACCTAATTCTCCTTTGGGAGCTTCTACTCTAATATAATGCTCTTGTTTTGGTAGTTTAAATGTAGGAGAAGGCTTTTTACTAATAAATTGATATTCAAAATTATTCCATTCTGATTTTTTTCCCCGCTGAAACCGTCGAGCTTCTAAATTTTCGTAAGGTCCTCCAGGAATTGATTTTAACGCTTGCTGAATTATTTTTATTGACTCTTTCATCTCTCCAACACGTACTAAATAACGAGCTAATGAATCACCTTCTTTTTGCCATTGTACTTGCCAATCTAATTCATCATAACATTCGTAATGATCTACTTTACGAAGATCCCACTGAACTCCCGAAGCGCGTAACATAGGTCCGGATAAACCCCAATTTATAGCTTCTTCTTTTTCAATAATCCCTATGCCTTCTACTCGTTTCAAAAAAATAGGATTTTGTGTAATAAGCTTTTCATATTCATCAACCTTGGGTAAAAAGTAATCACAAAAATCTAAACATTTATCTATCCAGCCATAGGGTAAATCGACAGCAACCCCTCCAATACGGAAATAATTATGCATCATTCGCATGCCCGTAGCTGCTTCAAATAAATCATATATCATTTCTCTTTCTCTTAAAATATAAAAAAAAGGAGTTTGTGCACCAATATCAGCCATAAAAGGTCCAAGCCATAATAAATGAGAAGCTATACGACTTAATTCCAGCATGATAATTCTGATATAACTAGCTCTTTTTGGAACCTGAATATTTGTCAGTTTCTCTGGTGCATTTACAGTTATAGCTTCTGTAAACATTGTAGCTAAGTAGTCCCATCGTGTAACATATGGAAGATATTGAATAATTGTCCTATTTTCAGCAATTTTTTCCATACCCCTATGTAAATAACCTAATATAGGTTCACAATCAATAACGTTCTCCCCATCTAAAGTGATCATAAGTCGAAGAACACCATGCATTGATGGATGATGAGGACCCATACTTACTATCATGGATTTCGTTTTCATAGCAAGCATGGTCATATATGACGCTCCTTTTCATTCATTATAAAGAAATAGCTAAAAATATAAAAAAATTAACGAATTTTTAATTTACGAATATTTAATTTATTTATTAAATTTTCATAACTTGTTAAATTTGTTTGCGATAAGTAACTTAAAAGACGCTTACGTTTTCCTAAGATTTTCCATAAGCCTCTTTGAGATGAATAATCTTTGTTATGCCATTTTAAATGATCTGTCAGTTTTAAAACCCTATTAGTTAAATGTGATATTTGAAATTCCATAGATCCTGATTGTTCTTTAGAAAATAGTGATGAACCACTATATAGTTTTTTGGACATAAAAGTACTGCTCCTAAATTATATTATTTTGAAATAATTAATAATAGATTATAGTTAATTAATAGTCTTTATTCTTTATTATTATAAGTAAAAAAAAAAAATAAAAACTTAAATTTTTAAATAAATTTATAAAAAATAGAAATAATGAGAAATTTTTGGTTATAACCAAGAATTTCTCAACAATTAAGAACTTTTAAGTATACATACGAATTCTTAACATAGTGAATCGACTCCCATTATTTGTATTAAACCAAAATCTATTAATACATGCCAAATCTTCTAATCGAAAACTAGGCCAAAGAAAATGTTTAATTATTAAACTTTGATTTTCATTCCGAATTTTATGTAATTTTATTAGTTTTTCCTCATTTTTTTTTACAAAATATTTATCTAAATTAGAAGTTTTATTTTTATCTAAATATAAAAGATTTAATACTTTCAATTCTTTACAATGTCTTGAAAGCATAATATCTTCAAGATTAATTAACTTAAAACTTGTTTTTATATTATTTTGAAAAAAATCTATCCGTGATGTAGATTCATTTAAACTTTTAAAATTCAAAACTTTTTTAAATCTTACTTTTGATTTAAAAAAAACACTTACTACTTTATACATTAAAATTTCATCATCGAGTACACGTGGTATACGATGTTCAGAATTAATTGTTAATTTATTTATACCTATATCTCTGCAAAAAAGAAGACGAAATAAATTTAAATTTTCACGCATTTTAGTAGAAAGTGAAATAAAATTTTCTTGATCTTGCATGAAAGTCATAAGAGAAGCCATATCTCCTAGTTCTTTAAATTTTTTTTCTACATTTTTTGATTTCCATTTCCATTGACGAATAGTTTGATGGCGCTCTCTTTCGCGAAGTAATTTCTTATTTTGAATATTTTTTTTATTTTTTTGCTTTAATAAAGAAATTTTAGGTATGTCTAGTTTTTCTATTTTAGTTACATTTTTTTTCTCTAGAAATGGTGGAATTAACCATAGAACTAAATTAGATTTAATATAAATATTTCTTTTATTTTCTAATGTTTGTGAAATCTCTTTATTAAATACAGTTTTTTTGTTTTTTGTTAATTTCATAAAATCAGGTACTTTTTCAAAATCAAGATAGCTATAACATAAATAATTAGATTGATATTGCTTATTTAATTTTTTATTTTGTTCTAATAAAGGATTTATAACTAATTTATAAGAAAAATTATAAGAAAAATTTTTTTTTTTAGATAAAACTAAAATTTTTTTTTGTTTTTCTGAAATTTTAAAGTCTTTTTTTACTTTTTTTATCCATTGATGAGTAACCTTATTTTTCCATTCTTTCGGTATTATCGTATACCATATTTGTGAAGATATATTATATCTATCAAATTTTTGTAAAAATTTTTTCAAATTTTTTTCTTTCAAATTTTCAACTTCTATTATAGGAAAAATTCCTTTTTTTTTTAAATTGTTTTTTATTTCTTTTTTTAAAATAAAATTTAATGTCCAATTTTTTAATAAATCTTTAAAATTATATTTGTTTATTGTTTTTGTTTGCCAAATTTTATGAAATAAGTATGCTTGAGACATTAACAAAATATTTTCTTGATTAAAGTTATTTGCATATTCATAACTAATTTTATCTTTTTTATAATCAATTTGAGAAATTTTTGATAAATTCGAATTTTTTTTTATTAAATTTTGTTTAATTCTTAATATTAAATTAATATTAAATCGAATAAAATAAATATATAAATTTAAAATATTTTTATTTATTCTATTAAATTTTATTCTTATTAAATATGAACATTTTTTTATTATTTCAATATTTTTTTTACAATATTTTCGAATTTGGTATCTAATTTCAATAATTTTTTTTTTATTATTAATATATATTTCATTTTTATTTTCTAATTTATTAGAAAATTTTATTTTATCAAAGCAACTTTTTTCAGTTATTTCTTTAATTTTGTATTTTTTCAAATCTTTCAATTTTTTCAATTTTTTAATATTTATCAAAATTTTAGATTTATTTTTAATTTGATTTTTTGATAAAATATTTTTGTTAAATTTCGATATAATTTGTTCTTTTAAAATTTTATTATTTTCATCATGATTTAAAGGAAGTTCATAATTATTTCTAATTTTAGTATCTAACTTTATTTTTTTTTCCAACTTTCTATCAATTAATTTAGTATTAACAAAATTAATAGTAATTTTTTTTTTTAGAAACAAAAAATTAAAATAAATTTTATTAAATTTTAATAAAATATTTTTTTTCCATCTTTTTACCAATTCTCTACGAATTGGTTTCCAAAATGAAGACTTCTTTTTAATATCTCCGAAAGGTGCATTGGTTTGAAAACCCCAAGCTGTTAAATAACTATAATTAATTTTTTTTTTTCTATTTTTAACAAAACTTTTATTAGCATTCAATAAATTATTTGAAATTTTTTCTTCATTATTTAAAGAATTCAATATATTTTTTTCTTTATTTGTTTTAAATCGTAAATTATGCCAAGGTTTTAAATTAAAAGGATATATAATTTTTATTTGAAGACCATCTCTAAGCCATTGTTCGGGCAATTCTTTTTCTGAAACTTCAGTACCATCATAAGTACATTTTATATAAATTTCTTTCTTCCATTCATCCCAATCTTCACTCCATTCAGGAGTTTGAAATAATATCAAACGAATAATATTTTTAAATATTATTAATATAGGTAATACTAAATATTTCCTAAAATGTGATTGAATAATCAATAACCAACTTCTTCCCCATTGCGCTAATGGAAAATCCCATCTATTTGCTATTGCAAGACGATCTGCTTTTGTTTTTTTTATACTAATATCATTTCCAGTATTATTTCCAGTTGAAAAAAGTGTTATTTGTTTTCGTTTTTCTATAGGGTTTTTAAAAATATTTTTTATATAAATTAAATTAAATTTATTTAATGAAAATTTGAAAGGAATATGCTTTTCATTTATTCGTAAAAAAAACGGAGAATGTGTTTTAAGTTGTAAAATTTTCCATATTAATGTCTTTCGTCTTCTAGCACGCATAGAACCTTTTACTAATTTCCTACGAAAATCAGATTGTTGTGAAAAACGTCTTACAATTTTTCTTCTTTTATCTTTTCCTTTGATAAGATATCCTAAATTTTTTACTTTTCTTTGACGAATATCAGTAACTCCACCAGCTATAACATCGAATTTATCATTTCGTAATTTAGATGTCCATCGTGGCATTTCTTTCGAAATTTCTTGAAGTCGGAATTTTTTATTAAAATAAAATATTTTTTTTAATAAAAAAATAATTTTATTTAGTTGATTAACATTACTTAAATTATTTAACCAGAGATTTTTCCAAGAGCGTTCTAGTACTTGCCATTTCTCTTGTTCCAATTGTTTAAAATATAAAGCTCTTTGTCGCGTAGATAAATTTAAAACAAGTTCCCAATTAAAATAGGATGTTTTAGTTAATTTTTTATTTAAAAAAATTTTATTATCTGATTTTGTAACTAAATTTGAAAAAGTGCTTTGTTTATTTAAATTAATAAGTGCTTGCTCTTCTGAAAAGTAAATTTGTTGTAATTTCGTTTCAAGTTTCTTATTTTTCGATCCTTGAATAAGTAAAATTAAAATGCGACGTGCATCTTTATTTAGTGGTTCCCAAGGTAATGGTAAATTTTTTCGTTCTAATTCTCTCCATTGGTTAGAAATCCAAAATTTAAGTTTATTTTCTTTTTTTGATAAATATGATATTTTTTTGTTTTTTTTGAATTCATAAAGATTTTCTATTAAAAGCCAAGGAGATTTAGATATTATTGTTTTTCCCCGAAACGATCCATTTAAAAAAGGATCGTAATTTTTTGTTAAATTATTTCCTTCATTATTAGATAAACCAGTTTTTTTTTCTATAACGTCTTTTATAAAAAAGCCATTGTCTAAAGCTTCAAGTCTATTTTTTAACTCATAATATAAATTATCTTTTCTTTTTTTTTTACTATCAATCCAATCTGTATATAAATTATTAGATAAAACAGGTTTTTTTGAAATATCTAAATAATTTCTTAAATCTTTTTCAAAAATAGACAAACTTGGTAAAGCTGTAAAAGATATTTTTTGTTTTCCATCATTTATAGATATATCAAAAAAATATTGTGATACTTTTTTTTTTACGGGGCTTCTATTACTAAATCGACTATTTTCAATATAGCGTAATGGTCGATTCCATCGACGATGATCAAAAAAGAAGGTAGGCCAGGGTTTATTTAGCCACGAAAATCTCAATTGTTGATTAAATTGAAATTCGTCATTTAATTTTTTAGTAAATAGTGGTACTGGAGCTCTGCCTAAATATATTAGAAAATATGCCAAAATAAAGATGCTAAATGTTCGATAAATAAGACGTTTTACTAAAAGGTAAAGTACAGGTGAATCTTGTTCGATACGAACTAAAAGTATTTTTATGAAATTCAGGAAAAAAAAGTGACCACTTAACCAACCGAAAAAACAACTTGAAAAAAATAGAAAATTATTACTATAGCGAAAAAAAAAAAGATTAACTAATCTAGCTAATACAGGACTTGGTAAAAGAACAGGATTTAATAATTGAAAAATAAAACTATCAAAAAATACTTTATAAATTCGAGGATCATTAATTGAACCTACGGGACGTAGAGATTGGTAATCTAAAAGGTCTTTAATTCTATACCAATAAAATAAAATATATGGTAGAACTAGTAAAGTTATTGTATGAGGTTTTACTAATATTATATAAAAAGGTGAATAATATATTGATAAAAATATTATTAATTGTCCTAAAATTAAACCACTTAGAGCTATAGTACCACTTAGATTTCCCTCTAAAAGAAAAGCTCGTATAGATAAAATTTGAGAAGGGCCAATAGGCAGTGTTGTAAGAAATCCATAATATAGTCCAAATAAAATCAACGGACTTGAAATATTTATCCATGATAATATTGAAGCCCATAGCACCCAAAGCTGTAAGGGAATGTTTGTTATCATAATAAAATAGTTTCTTCCTTGAAAGCATAGAAGTGGGATAAAATAAAAAAGTTAATTTAATTTTATTGGGGATAAAAGAAGTAAAAAGTTAAATTTAATAAATTATTTTTTATTCAGTTAATTAACTGAATAAAAAATAATTTATTAAATTTCATAATTATTTAATTCTAATAAATTATTAAAAAGTAAAATACTTAATTAAATTTTATTTTTTGTTTCTTTTTTTGTTAAATTACTCCAACCTAAATTTTCTAAATTATTATTACGCCGTAAAGGACGGGTAACAAGTTCAAGAACATCTCTTGCATTTGTAAAACCATGAATTTGGGCAAAAGTAAATTCAACAGACCATTTGGTATTAATTCCTCTTGCTTCCAAAGGATTTGCATGCGCCATACCAGTAATTGCTAAATCAGGTTTTAATTCACGCATACGTTGTATTTGATTATAATTATCGGGTTTTTCAACAATACGTGGCATAGGTATGGACATATTTTTACATGTATCTTGTAAAAATAATAATTCAGCTGCTTGATATCGTTTATCTAAATAAGGAATACCAATTTCGTAAACAATCATTCCACAACGAATTAAAAATCTAGCTAATGATATTTCTAAAAGATTATCTCCCATAAAAAAAACAGATTTTCCGCGTACTAAATCTAAATAATCTTTTAAATTTTCCCAGATTTGTTCTTCTCTTTTTTCTAGACCTTCGGTTTTAATTCCAAATACAGAACAAATTTTTTCGATCCAAGCTCGCGTTCCATCAGGACCAATAGGAAAAGGTGCTCCTATCAATTTACATTTACGGCGTCTCATTGAAGTTGTTGCCGTACGACTTAAAAATGGATTAACACCACATACATAAACTTGATCACCTAAAGAAGGAAGGTCAGTATATCTTTGAGCTGGTAGCCAGCCCGATACTTGAACAGATTGACGTTTTGATTCTGAGCTAAGTTGGGAAGCTACAGTAGAAGGTAAAGAACCAAAAAGAACTAATGGAGGATTTCTTTTTAATTTTTCAAAATTTTTACTTTTATTAGCTGTTTCTTCCTTCTTTTCAAGAGAAAGAAAAGAAAATAAATTTTGTATATTTGAATCTTGTATTACTTTTTTTCTTTCAATTAATAAAATTTGTTCTGGGCAACGATGTGCCATAGCAGCTAAAACAGTATCTTCTCCCTGAGTAGATGCATAATCTGGTCCATTTGCTCTTGCTACTATAATTGGTATACTAAGCTCATTTTCTGGTTTGGGTGCCATGCCTTCTAAATCCATTTTTATTATTTCTGTAGTACAGGTACCGATCCATATAATAACACTTGGATTTCGATCTTTTTTAATTTGAAGACAAAGTCGTTTTAATTCTTCATAATCATTTAATTGAGCTGAAATATCTCCTTCTTCTGATTCTGCCATTGCATAGCGAGGTTCCGCGAAAATCATAACTCCTAAAGCATTTTGTAAAAAATAACCACATGTTTTTGTACCTACCACTAAAAAAAAGCTATCTTCAATTTTTTGATATAACCAAGCTACACAACTAATAGGGCAAAAAGTATGGTAATTACCTGTTTCGCATTCAAAAGTGAGAGTTTCAGATATTTTATTTGACATAGATATAATTCCTTAACTAATGAACAAAATAGATTAAATTTTAAATTATTGTAAAATCCAGTAAGTTTTCTTTATGCTTTTTTTCTCCCTGATTCTCACCAATAGGATTTAAATAAAAATCAGATAGTAAGCTAAATAATTCTCGATCTGGAACTTCTTTTGGCACAATCCCTTCTGGTTGTGATAAAATTTGATCTGCTATATTTAAATAGAAATCACAAACATAATTAAGAGAAGGTTGTGATTCTACCATTTCAAATAATGTTTTGCCTTTTACTCTAGATACTCGAATATCTTCGATAAGAGGTGATACTTCTGACACAGGCATTGGACAAGCTTCTACATATTTATCGATTAAATCTCGTTTTGATGTTCTATTTCCTACTAGTCCTGCTAATCGAAGTGGATGTGTACGGGCTTTTTCCCGAACTGAAGCAGCGATACGATTAGCTGCAAATAATGCATCAAATCCATTATCTGTTATAATTATACAATAATCGGCATAATTTAATGGGGCAGCAGAACCGCCACAAACTACATCACCTAATACATCGAATAAAATAATATCGTATTCATAAAAAGCATTTGATTCTTTCGATAATTTTACAGTTTCTCCTACAACATAGCCTCCACAGCCAGCTCCTGCAGGCGGTCCTCCTGCTTCCACACAATCGACGCCTCCATAACCTTTGTAAATAACGTCTTCGGGCCAAACATCCTCATAATGATAATCTTTTAATTGTGAAGTATCAATAATTGTTGGTATTAAAAATCCTGTAAGAGTAAAAGTACTATCATGTTTAGGATCACATCCGATTTGTAAAACTCGTTTTCCACGTCTTGCCAAAGCAATAGAAATATTACAACTAGTAGTTGATTTGCCAATCCCACCTTTACCATAAACTGCTATTTTCACGTAAAAAGCCTCCTATTAATCAAATTATTTATATTTTTTTATTAAATCTTATTGTTCTATGGTTATATTAAATAATCTAATTTATAATAACATATTTTTATTATTATCTTTAGTTATGTCTTAAATTTTCTCAAAATATGTCTTTAAATTATTTAAAAAAATAAAAAAAAAATAAGATAGAT